TTTGGGATTCGATTACCAAGGAATAGAAACTTTACAAATAAAGCCCGAGGATTGGAATTCCATTGCTGTCATTTTATATGTATATGGTTACAATTATCTACGCTCTCAATGTGCTTATGATGTAGCACCTGGTGGACTGCTAGCTAGTGTGTATCATCTTACAAGAATAGAGTATAGTATAGATCAACCGGAAGAAATATGCATAAAAGTATTTGTACCCCGGGGGAATTCGAGAATTCCCTCTGTTTTTTGGGTTTGGAAAAGTGCGGATTTTCAAGAACGGGAATCTTATGATATGTTAGGAATCCATTATGATACTCATCCACGACTGAAACGTATCTTAATGCCCGAAAGTTGGATAGGATGGCCCTTACGTAAGGATTATATTGCCCCGAATTTTTTTGAAATACAAGATGCTCATTGAATGCCAAGAAAATAATCTTCATTTTGATAACTCCAGATAGACAAAGAGTATTTCTATGTATGTTCTCTTCAAAATCAAGCAAAGTCAGTGAGTTCTCATTCGTAATTTTAATGTGCTAAATTTTCCTATTCTAGTTTTTCTTCTTTTTGTGCTATCATTCAATTATAGATTCATTGGAAATTCTCAAATTGGAGGGTACTTGTTTCTTGTTATTTGTGATGAACTGAACCAATAATCTGAATTCAAATGAAAATAATTTCGAATTATGCACTTTGTACCGTGCACATATCTTACAGATACTCTATGGGTTCGCTTAAGAGAGAATGAAGAAATAGAATAGGAAAAAAACTAACAAAAAAAAGAAAAATATACGATTTCATTTCGACTCTATCTAAGATTCATCGTGGATATTCCTATCCATCAACTTATTAAGAATAGGCTTTTGCTTGGTTGGGTCTCTCAACCAACTAATTGAACCTTTCAATTCTCTATTGCATAGACATATATGTATCAAGTCGTAACGTTCTTCTTGATCTTGAAGAAGAACAGACAGAGTCGAGTAGGAACAAAAGAAAAAAGACGAGAATATAATTTTCATATTTTATATATGAGAGAATATGGATACTTTTTATCCTCTTTCTAGAAATCTAGAAATTTTCGTCAGCGATTTTAAAATTGAAATGTAATATAATACAAAGGATAACATAAGAGTTACAGATACTTCGATGGCTAAGTATGTATGCTAATCGATACTATTAATGAATATGGATATGGATTCATAAATATAAAAAATGTGGATGTCGATCCATATCCATTATGTTGGATATATGAATGTATTTGGTGAATAGATACTCATCCAAATGAATTATGTGCCAGGAACCAGATTTGAACTGGTGACACGAGGATTTTCAGTCCTCTGCTCTACCAGCTGAGCTATCCCGACTATTATTTTACTTAATATATCATCCTCATTTTATGATATGACTTCGTTCTTCGTTCTATGTCAATTCAAAAATGAATTGATCTTACTTTGTGTGTACCTTATATAACACCAAACCCAACTTGGGTTAATACAAAAAAATATACACTCGGATACATAACTTTGTGAAAGAAAAAAACGAATAAGAAAGAAAAATAGGATAAAGCATTAACGAGTCAAATGTTTTTTTGGGGATAGAGGGACTTGAACCCTCACGATTTCTAAAGTCGACGGATTTTCCTCTTACTTTCAATTTCATTGTTGTCACTATTGACATGTAGAATGGGACTCTATCTTTATTCTCGTGCGATTAATCCGTTTTTTTTTTCAAAAGATTTAATAAGATCCTGGAGTAAATTGATTTATAAATGATGGAATCAATGAGGATTCGATTCTTTCTGCCAGTTAATACAATCGATTCACATCACAAGAATTCTTTCATTTTGCATATAATCATCAATAGAGTCGCAGCGTCTTAATCTTAATCCAGTTTGTATAGCGTTCAGTACATATATCTATGTATATGGCCCCCCTTTTTTTGAGTTTCGATAGAAGGATTCCTTTACCAACTTAACGCGGTAAACTCTATTTGTTAGAACATCTCCCATCGAGTCTCTGCACCTATCCTATTCTTTTTGTATTCTCGCTTTATGAACTGCTGTTGGTTTTCGTAAAACAGGATTTGGCTCAGGATTGCCCCATCTTTAATTCCAGGGTTTCTCTGAATTTGAAAGTTGTCACTTCGTATGTTTCCATACCAAGGCTCAATCCAATTAAGTCCGTAGCGTCTACCAATTTCGCCATATCCCCCTATTTTATACTATGCTGAGCTGAAATCAAAGCGGTGTATTTTTTTTCAATACGAATTTCATTAAATACCGCTTGATTGGATTTCTATTTATATGTAAACCAAAACTCTATAAACTAAAAAAGTGGGTCTTGTTGTTTGAATTTATTGCCTATTTTGTTTAATGTCTATTGGATACTCAAGGCCGACACCCACATTTGATACAACCAAAAATGATTCTATCATTTCTGTTTATGCAATTCAATAGAAATTGATACGTGTCATAATATATATATGCCTCTCTTATTATCATTATTTTTTTTTTGATGCATTTGAAATACTTGAACGGTCAATTCTTTTTTTGTCTTTAACTTCCGAGAAAATAACTCAAAAAAGGTATTTGATACAATATTAATCATTTTGTATCTAGTTATTAAAAATATTAATCATTGATTATAGCTAAAACGAAACTAATTATTTCAGTAATTTTGAAATTTGCTATTAGAAATATTTGAATTAGTTAGCATTTTGAATTCTTTAGAATTCTAGGAATTCTAATACATTAACATTTTCAAATACCTTATTGAAAGAAGTTTACGTTAAGTGTTGAGAAACAGAAAATGGATATCCATCTTATATCACTAAAATTGATTAATATAATAATTAGAATTTAGAATAAATAATCTAATTACTAATTATTATTTTCTAGAATATTGATCAATATCAAAAAATCGAAATCTATAGCTATTGCTATTATGAATAGCTAATACTGAATAATTCATATTAATCGAAAAAAAAGATCCTATTCGTTTACGATGCATACACAATTTTTGCTCTATTTGAGCCCGCTTAGCTCAGAGGTTAGAGCATCGCATTTGTAATGCGATGGTCATCGGTTCGATTCCGATAGCCGGCTTTTGTCTATTTGTTTTGATTTTCACATGATTGAGAGTGTATTTTTGAAATCAAAGAACATTGAAATGGCTTTTTCCCTTTTTTCCCAGGGTTGCCAACCTATTATATGCCCCATTTCAATTAGCAAAAAAACAGTAAGAATTCGGTTTCGGCAGAACAAAAAGAGGATTATTTTTTTTTTTCTAATAAATTTCTATTGATATGATATATAAATTAATATAGAAAGAAAATGATTTCTATACATTTCTATACATAAATCAAAAATGGTAATTCTATTACTCCAATACTCCAATTCAATCCATTTCTTAATTCTTTTTAGGACAATACTTCATTGTATTATTATTATTGTATTTCGCCTCGCTTAATTTATCAATTTATTTAGTTCAGTTTGTTTATGTCCAAACAAAAAAGGAGTCTTCATGTCGCGTTATAGGGGGCCTCGTTTCAAAAAAATACGTCGTCTTGGGGCTTTACCAGGTCTAACTAGTAAAGGGCCTAGAGCCGGGAGCGATTTTAGAAACCAATCGCGCTCTGGGAAAAAATCTCAATATCGTATTCGTTTAGAAGAAAAACAAAAATTGCGTTTTCATTATGGTCTTACAGAACGACAATTACTAAAATATGTTTGTATAGCCGGAAAAGCCAAGGGGTCAACAGGTCGCGTTTTACTACAATTACTTGAGATGCGTTTGGATAACATCCTTTTCCGATTGGGTATGGCTTCGACTATTCCCCAAGCCCGCCAATTAGTTAACCATAGACATATTTTAGTTAATGACCGTATAGTAGATATACCAAGTTATCGCTGCAAACCACACGATATTATTACGGCGAGCCATGCTCAAAAATCTAGAGATATGATTCAAAGTTATCTTAATTCATCTCCTCATGAGGAAGTTCCAAAACATTTGACTCTTCACCCATTCCAATATAAAGGATTAGTCAATCAAATAATCGAGAGTAAATCGATTGGTTTGAAAATAAATGAATTGCTAGTCGTAGAATATTATTCTCGGCAAACTTAAACCTAACTCAACTAAGAAGAGGTTTGGACAACTTTATTACTCCTACCCCCCTTACTTCCCATAAAAAAAGTAACTAAAAAAGGACGCAGGATAAAGTACTTATCCAGGGAATAGCAAATCGATATCAAAATTACCGAGGGTTCGAGTTCTACCTTTTTGAATTTGAGTATGTGTTGTTCTTTGATACATTGTGTTCATTAAGATTGGTAAATTAGTTGAGGGTACGGAAAGAGAGGGATTCGAACCCTCGGTAAACAAAAGCCTACATAGCAGTTCCAATGCTACGCCTTGAACCACTCAGCCATCTCTCCTACGTAATGATTATGCCCCATCAACCGAATCAATAGCGAGCCGCTTTTATTTTTACTTTACTTGACCTTAAAAAATTCCGGGCAGCAATCAATTCGAAAAAAAGTCTGAAAAAACAAAAAGAGGAAAGATATCGATTTTTTAGATATCCATTTATGTTATCTAGTGCTCCCATCCTTTTCGGATATTTTGACACGAATTCAATCAATCGTAAGGAATCAACTAATCGGCCTATCTATTTTGTTTTTTTCTTCAATTTCGAGATGAGATGGGAATCAGACTAGGACCTCTTCATTCTTATACTAGTCGACTCAATTTGTATGAAATCGAAACTATTTCTTATTATTTTATTTAATTCCGGTCAAAAAAAAAGAATTTAAGGAAGAGGAGTTTTCAAATTTTGAAAATTCTGTTTTTATGTTATTTCGTAGTGTCCAATTCCTTTGTTTGTGGGGAATCATTTTCTTACGAAAGGTAATGAAAAGAATTTGAGAGTGGATTGCTATCTATGACTAAATCGAGTATAAATGGAAATTTTATTGATAAAACCTTTTCAATTGT